GGGGCTTTACCGGGACTTACTAGAAAAAAGTATGCGCCCGGAATTGAGTCTCGAACGCCACCGCGTTCTGGGAAAAAATCTCAATATTGTATTCGTCTAGAAGAAAAACAAAAATTGCGTTTTCATTATGGTCTGACAGAGCGACAATTACTCCACTATGTTCGTATTGCTGGAAAAGCCAAAGGCTCAACGGGTCAGGTTTTACTACAATTACTTGAAATGCGTTTGGATAATATCCTTTTTCGATTAGGCATGGCTTCGACCATTCCAGGAGCCCGACAATTAGTTAACCATAGACATATTTTAGTTAATGGTCGTATAGTAGATATACCAAGTTATCGCTGTAAACCCCGAGATATTATTACGACAAGAGATGAACAAAAATCCAGAGCGCTGATTCAAAATTCTCTTGATTCATCCCCTCATCGGAATCGGAAATGGAAGTTACCAAGACCAAAACATTTGATTCTTGACTCCTCCCAGTATAAAGGAGTAGTCAATCAAATAATAGATCATGAGTGGGTTGGTTTGAAAATAAAAGAGTTGCTAGTCGTAGAATATTATTCTCGTCAGATTTGAACCTAATTAAAATACCAAACAAGGGTGCGGTGAATTTTTCCCCTTTTTCTCCTCTTCCATTCACTTATCTTAAATGGATCGGGGGAATTTTTTATGCCCTGAATACTCTACTCTTTCCAGTATTTTCCGTACCACAGGCAATTACAATTAGAATACAATTAGGAATAGTGAATCGATATCAAAGATAAAGAGAGGGCTGGTTTAACGGTTCGAATAATAGTCTTCATTTTTATTTGATACATTGCGAGCGATAAGATTCGTAATGTAGGTGAAGATACGGAAAGAGAGGGATTCGAACCCTCGGTAAACAAAAGCCTACATAGCAGTTCCAATGCTACGCCTTGAACCACTCGGCCACCTCTCCTACATAATCTTATGATTATGATTATTACCCATAAAACGGGTGAATAGCGATCCATTTCATTTAGAATATTGCAGTATTCTTTTTTTTTACGGTATAGGTATGACCAATCGATTATAACAATAAAATGAAAAACAAAAAAAGCTATATTGAGTCAAGTTTGTTTTGTCAAGACGACGACCCCCTCTTTTTATGATTCTGATGTTTAGAATGGTACCGGATTAAACACTGAATTGGAACGGGTCGCCCGACCCATATATTTTAGAATATGATTCTATTTAGACGTGATTAGATTAATACTTACTTGACTCCGGTTAGATAGGAATTCAAAAAACCCCTTATCCGTTGAAGATTTCTCAACGAAAACTTCTTACAGCTCGATTACAAATTCATGAATGAAACCGCGGATTTTTCTATTTCGATTGTATACTTTGGTGTATACACGCTATGCAAATAAGCAAAAAGGGGGTGCTTATTCTATTTGAATCATAGAAAGAGTGATTATTTGATTCTTTTTGTTCCGTGAATCCTAATCCAATCAAAACTTCTCAAATTTTCATAATCTGTAGAAAAAATTCCTAGATTCTTCCTTATAACTTCGCTAAAAGGCTAATAGAATAGTTTTGTTAATTACTATACTCCTTACTATATCCATATACTACTTTTTTTAAATGAAGTCCAATCGGATTCAAAGATTTCCTATTGATTCCTGTCAAAAGGGAACAATTTGAGTATAGGTTCCGCACGTTTTTTTTTTTAGAATGGGTCCGCTTTTATGGTATTTTGTACTGTACGATTCCTTTGTTTGTGGGATTTTTTATCCCACGAGAGGTAATGAGAAGAATTATCGAATGGATTGTTACCTATGCCGAGATCGCGGATAAATGGAAATTTTATTGATAAGACCTTTTCAATTGTAGCCAATATCTTATTACGAATAATTCCGGCAACTTCAGGAGAAAAGGAGGCATTTACCTATTACAGAGATGGTGCGATTTGATTCTTTTTTTTTTTCTCAGTCTTACGAGAAGGGCACACGCTTCCGGATAGAAAGAAAATTGTTGTTTTTTTGAAAAAAAAAACCTACGCTTGTTGAAGGTGAAGTTTGGGGAAACCGAGAACAATACCTTCTGTCGTGTATCCTCGGTTGATGCAACCTCATATGCTTCAATTTTTGATTCTAGTCTTGAGCGAAAGGTTAGCCTATAGGTTCTGGATTACAGGTTAATACTACTTCACTAGTACCAATTAGGTGGCATAGGGGAAGAAGCACTACATCTAGGAATCAACCACACAAAAAACTTTGTTAAAAATTCTCCCCTTTCCTGATCAGGATCGGGACTAACAAGAATGGTTGGGAAAACCAACATCCATCTCGTTCGTACTTTGGATACCCATATAACCATCGAAGGCTGTTGAAGTGACTAATTCCTGGAAATAGGGGGCGTTGAGGACAAATAAATTGTTGGAGTTACCTTTTCTATCTATTGCCAACACGCTTGGTGTTAAGAAAAGACCTTTTGCAGGGGGGGGTTGGCTAGAAATTTCTTGCAAAAACAC